CTTATTAATTTATACATAGGTCATCGATTTCGCATTGTATAAAAGGGAGATTAAAATCACCGTTTTTATAATTTTTCACCGTAAAGAGGGTTCAAGCCATTTTATTTATCGACATGAGTGTTATATATCGAAAAAATTCTTAACAATTTTTTTTGAAACCATTTTTTTTTTCATTTCTATATTAACATAGTGGTAGAAAGAATACTACACTGCGTCTAGACTTCAAACTTCTTACTTTAACCATGGTAATAGTCCAAAATTATTGGTTAATAGAGAATCAAAGTGAATGTATCAATAAATCACGAAATGCTATGGTTCTTAACTATTTTTTTTTTCTTAATTTTTTCAAAATTCAATTTATTCAGAAGTAATTCGCGGGATTATGCACATTTTCTTAGTTATAATGAAAAAGAAAAATGCAGTTGGTTGGATCCAATCTATTCTTTGAAATAAACAACTCGCACACACTCCCTTTCCAAAAAAAACCAATACACCTAGCACTACACTTAGATTTATTGGATTTGTTGCTAAAATATCGGTATTAAACCCGAAACTTCCGGCGGGTGGCCAATAGCCGAAGCAAAGGAAAGAATCGGTTATATTTTTCATATGATCTCATCTCCTCTTATGGATAGACTAATTCTCCTTTTATGATTCTATTTTTTTTTCTTAGTTATTTTATATGATATTTTATATATAATAAAAATATAATTCCTTACTATAAATTCATATTAATTATTAGTAATTATAAATAATAATAATATTAATCTATAAGATGTTAATATGTACAAATATTCATACAAATATTCAATATATATTGAATATTAAAATGGATTAGTCAATTGGAAGATTCCCTATAAGAATGATACTTATTAAAATTAGATACCTGTTCTTATGTCAATTGCAAAATCTCTCTAGTTGTTTTCAACACTTTCGAAAAATATTCTAAAAAATAAATAGGGGGTTCATTGGACTAAAAAAGAGAAGGAAGAAGGGGAATCAATATGCAAATTTTTCACCGTCCTTCCGCTGTGTTCTTGTCCGAACGAATAAATAATTAATTGTAGAAGTGAAATCTTAACTTAATATAATTTGAAAAAGCAAGAGCAGCGAAGCAAGTCCACAGAAATATATATATGTATTTTTTTCTATTTTTGTAGCATGATTAAACAAAAGGATTCGCAAATAAAAGCGCTAATGCTACAACCAGTCCATAAATTGTTAAAGCTTCCATAAAAGCAAGACTAAGCAATAAAGTACCCCGTATTTTTCCCTCTGCTTCTGGTTGTCGCGCAATCCCTTCTACAGCTTGCCCTGCAGCGGTGCCTTGACCAACTCCAGGTCCAATAGAAGCAAGCCCAACGGCCAACCCAGCAGCAATAACGGAAGCGGCAGAAATCAGTGGATTCATGATAAGTTCCTCATATCCCAAAATAAAGAAAAGAAATAGTTAATGATATAATATCAACCAACAAATTATGATTTCATTATTCAATTATCAAGATTTATATAGTCGAAATAATTAAGAATTCCGAATTGAAATAAAAAAAATTATTGAACTATACGAATTACTTCAATATTTATTTTTTCGTTTATATCTCTACATAGTTTTTTTGTGAATACATACAACTCTTGTTCTTATCTTACCTTGAGTTTTGAAACATTCTTTGAATTCTTCGTTCTTTTTTTTTTTTATTGAATTTTTTAGTCATTTCAAAAATTCAATTCACAATTAAAGCTGAAATGGAAAGGTTTTGTTTTTTAAATCCCTATCAATAACAATAGTAGCAGGGCAATTTTATAAAATAAAATATATAATGTTAGTTTTTTTAGATATATAGCGAGTTCATATATAACTAGTTCATATATAATATCACATATACATGTTTTTTTTCCATGCCGTAAACCAATTAGTTGTGTTTTAGATTCAATCGGATTGAAGAATAATTTTTGGAAACCTCCAAAAAGGTTGTCTTATAATGATTATATACACTCAGTTTGACCCCCCCCCTCACTTCTACTCTTTTTTTTTTTACTATTATACTAAATTGTATACTTATTTTATTTAACTTATTTATAATTGCATCTTTCTTTTTTGGGAGGGGAGGGATAATCAATCCTTTTTATTTTATTTATTATTATTCAAAATTTGAAAAATTTATTTCTATTTTTTTATATTTATGTTCCCTAAGTATATTATTTTGAGACACAATGTATGTACAGTGGGCTAAAACAAAAAGAAAGACAATTTTTTAAAACTAATCAATGATGGCCTTCCATGGATTCACCTATATAAGCCGCAGCTAAAGTAGCAAAAATTAGAGCTTGAATACCACTTGTAAATAATCCAAGGAACATGACAGGTATAGGAACTACTAAAGGTACTAAAGAAACAAGAACAACAACTACTAATTCATCAGCTAATATATTTCCGAAAAGTCGGAAACTAAGCGATAAGGGTTTTGTGAAATCTTCTAAGATGTTAATCGGTAAAAGGATTGGAGTTGGTTGGATGTATTTACTAAAATAAGCTAATCCTTTTTTTGAAAGACCCGCATAAAAATATGCTATTGATGTAAGTAAAGCTAATGCAACAGTAGTATTTATATCATTTGTAGGTGCAGCTAACTCTCCATGAGGTAACTGTATGATTTTCCAAGGCAAAAGAGCCCCTGACCAATTAGAAATAAAAATAAACAGAAACATAGTTCCAATAAATGGAACCCACGGACCATATTCTTCTCCAATCTGAGTTTTGCTCACGTCTCGAATGAATTCAAGAACATATTCAAAGAAATTCTGACCGAAAGCAGGAATGGTTTGTAGGTTTCGAACAACTAGAATGGTTGAAACTAATAAGATAGCAATTACAACCCAAGAAGTAATAAGTACTTGGGCATGTACTTGAAAACCTCCTATTTGCCAATAGAAATGTTGACCTACTTCCACAGTAGATATATCGTAAAATCTTTTTAATGTGTTGATGGAACATAATAGAACATTCATATTGTCCTGACCTCTAAAAGAAATAGAATTTGAAAGGGAATTATTTTAATTCAACTATCTGCTTTCCTTTTTTATTTGTATACTTTCATTTTTTATTTTGAATACCGACTACCGACTAATTACATATTACATAATATTTCCGTTTGTTCTTTTCTTATGTTTTTCTTTTTTGTGCAATTTAATAAGTAATAGTATAGTAACTGATTCCCTAAATCCATGAATTTCCCAAACCAAATCAAATAATTTTTTTATAATTATATTAATTAAGAATTTTGTATATAGCTAGAACGACCCTCACAAATTGCAAATACTAATTTGTTAAGAATTAATCGGATTGAAGCTATAGCATCATCATTAGCTGGAATCGAAATATCGGCTAGGTCCGGGTCACAATTTGTATCGATTAAACAAATAGTTGGAATTTCCAAAGTTATACATTCCCGAAGAGCCGTATATTGTTCTTGCTGATCAACGATTATTACAATATCGGGTAACCCTGTCATATATTTAATGCCGCCAAGATATGTTTCCAAGTGAGATAATTGTCTCTTCAATATAGCAGCATCTCTTTTTGGAAAACAGTCAAATTTCCCCTTCTTTTGTTCTGTTTTTAAGTCCCTGAACTTATGAAGTCTCGTTTCTGTAGTATACCAATTCGTTAACATACCACTAAGCCATTTTTTATTAACATAATGACACCGAGCTCTTATTGCAGCCCGCGCTACTGAATCAGCTGCTTTTTTTTTTGTACCAACAATTAAGAATTGTTTTCCCCTACTTGCTGCATCAAAAACTAAATCACAAGCTTCTGATAAAAACCGAGCAGTTCGAGTAAGATTTGTAATATGAATGCCCTTACGCTTTGCAGATATATAAGGTGCCATTTTAGGATTCCATTTCCTAGTACCATGGCCAAAATGAACTCCCGCTTCCATCATCTCTTCCAAAAAAATGTTCCAATATCTTTTTGTCATTTATATTTCTCCCCACACTTTTTTTTTTCTATTTTTTTTTATTATATTACCTTACCAAAAAAAATGATCGCGTTTAAGGAAATGAATTTCCTCTTAGGAATCATTAAATCCTAGATTGCTCTGATGTATCTCATAAATTCTTTGAAATGGAAAAAAAAATTCTTTGTGGTGAAATAAAATATCTCTCATTTCATCCTCGAATAATTTTTTTTTTTTTGTTTCCAAGGTGATCTTGTTATGTTGCCTTGGCCTCGAACGATGCATTATTCTTTTGAATCCGGTACCAACGGGTACCATTCCCCCTAAAACAACGTTCTCTTTCAGACCTTTCAACCAATCGATACGACCCCGGAGAGCGGCTTTTGCCAAAACTCTAGTAGTTTCTTGAAAACTTGCTTCAGATATGAAACTTTGAGTATTCAGAGATGTTTTTGTTATTCCCAATAATAGAGCTTCGTAGCAAATTGCTTCTTCCAATGCACGCCCCGCTCGTTCAGCTCGTAACAATCCAATGAGTTCGCCGGGTGAAAAAACATTAGACATTCCATCTTCTGAAACCAAGACTTTTGATGTTATTTGACGCACAATAATTTCTATATGTCTATTATGGATGTGAACTCCCTGGGATCGATAAACCTTTTGGATTTTATTAACCAAAGAAATTCGACTTTGCGCTATAGTTAGCTCAGTACCAATCAAGAATCCCCAAGGAATGCCGAGAATTCTTGTTATACGCTCACTCCAAGTGTCAATTCTCTTTTCTAGGTTCATCGATATTGAATCAATCGAACGCACTTCTAATACCTGTTCTACTTTTGGAAGACCTTGTGTTATATCACCAGATCTCGATTTTTCATATATAAATGTAACTACTACATCTCCTTCATAAAATATTTCTCCATAATGGCCATGAACAGTTGTTCCCGGAGTTGCCAAATAAGGGTTAGCTAATCTTATTACTACAGAATCCATTTGAACAGTTATAACTTGACCTGATTTCAGGTATGGTGCATTTTTCGTTTGAACTATACACACATTTTCAAAAATAAATTGCCCAAGACTTATTTTTGTAAAAGTTTTTTCACAATAATTATGATGGGTAAAATACCAATTTAAAAGGAATGGATTGAAAACGATGTTATTGTATAGATCAGGTTTATAAATTCTTTCATTTTCGTCCATTAAAAAATAATATTTTAATACTTGGAAAGTTTCCTTTAATTTGTCAAGTTGCAAATTTTTATTCATCGAGATTTGATTATGATTTATTAAATAATAAAATGAATAAAAATTTGCAACTTGAAGGGCTATTCCTAAGGGGCCTAACGAATTTTTTAGAGGATCTCTTTTTATTTTATTAATTCTTTCTTTTATCCCGTTGCAATATTTTCCATCGTTGAATGGTACTATTTGAAAACAATTAGATGATGACAAAATTATCAAAGATTGGCATTTCTCATTTCTATTAAACAACATACGAATAGTTCCGTGATTTTTGTTAAGTGATTGTTGAATTTTTGACTTGGAATAAATACAAACAAATGGATTGATATTGGTCTGATCCGACTCATTATCCGAGATAAATACTGAACCGGACGGATCATTCCTTTTTCTTATATATGAAATATGGTATTTCACTAAATCAATTCTTACAAAATCTCTAATTAAACCATTAGTACTTATTTCAACAAAAGAAGCGCGGGCATCTTCGATAGACGAACTTTTTTTGTCTTGATCCCAATTCAAGACTAAACAAGTTCGAACTAATTGAATCCTTGTATCAGAAATTCCCCGAATTGATTTTCCATTTCCAGAAAGAATATAATTAATAACTTTAAGTTCCAGATTATCTCTTTCCTGGAACATATCTTGGGGGAAAAGCTTTACTAAATTGATACCATCCGCTATTTCATATAGAATTACGGGTCGAACCAAAGCAAAAGACTTTTTTTTGGTAATTGTGATCCATTGGATATAGATCCAATTTTTCATTTTTTTTGATTCCTTAGAATTTTTTTTTAACGTTCCTGGTGGTAGCAAGATGGTACTATGTCGGGATATCTTATCCATTTCTCCGAGAAAATAAATATCTCCAGAAAATATTTTTAATTCTATTTTTTTTTTTTTCTTTTCCACTAGGACTAATCCGCCTACTCGACTTCTTATGTTTAAAGTGATTGGCGTATCTACTTCAATGATACTATTGTTCCGTACCATTATGGAAGAAGGTTCGGGTAAAATATGCACTTCCTCGGGAATGAAAAAAAATCGATCTACTTTGATTTGGTATTTTGGTTTAACTTCTTTAACTCCTTGATACTCAATTAAAAAATCTTCTTTTTTAAAATTAAAAATGGAATTTATTCCTATAGTCCTATATTTAATAATTCCCGAACTCTGTGTTCGGTATTGAGGATCATCGAAATAAACAAGAATACTATTTCTACGAAAAATACCATTGATTGGTAGTTCAATTGCGATACCGGAAGGGAGCATTAATTCTTTGTCTCGTTCTTGAATCAATTGGAATGGAAATGGAATGATGAATCTATTTCTTCGCCTTTTTGATAATAAATCAAAAATATTGTGGAAAATAGAAGGATACATAAAATGATAATGATCCATACATAATATGATTTGATTTAATCCTGAATAATCGGGATTTTTTCTTTCTTTTTTAACAGAAGGATTGAAACTAACAAATTTTTGTTTTATTTGATCATTACTTATTAAAAGGTTACGAATATTTCTTTCTCCAGTCGAAAGAGAATGAATGTTCATTTGATCTTGATCCTTGTGGAGTGAAAAAGAGATTGAACTGGACCTGTACGATCTTCCCGATAATATCCATAAATGACTTGTTTTTGGTAAGATATGGACATTACTATATCTAAATTCTGATGCATGGTACACATCAGTACTCCAATGCATTTCTCCTTCTGAGTCAGAATAAACATGTTTTCGAACTCTTTCTTTCAAATTCAAAGTGTGTGTTCCTGCGCGAATCTCAGCAATCACTTGTTCTGATTTTACATATTGATCATTTTGAACTAATAGGAAACTTTTTGGTGGAATAGTCACATTATGAATAATATCGTCACTTTCTATAGTTACATACAAGTCTATATAACATAAAAAAGCAGGATGCCCATGACGTGTACGTGTAGGATGAACCAAATCCTCATTGAATTTTATTTTTCCATTAGAAGGCGCTCGCACATGTTCTGCAGTACCCCCAGTGAATACTCCACCGGTGTGAAAAGTTCTTAATGTTAGTTGAGTTCCCGGTTCTCCAATAGATTGGCCAGCAATAATACCTACCGCTTCCCCTAATTCCACCAAGTGGCCATGAGTAGGACTTTGGCCATAACACAATCGACAGATCCAAGATGTATTCCTACAGGTAAAAGGGGTTCGAATAGATATTGGTTGTGTTTGAAAGGTTTTGAATCGATTGATAAGTCCAATTCCAATATCTTGGTTTCGAACGGCAATGCATCTCGAACCTCTGTATATATCA